CTAAATAAATAGAATATGAAAATAAAGTAGAAAGAAATGAAAGGGGATCAGACAACCAACAAATTGATTTATCTTTTGGAATATATACATGAAGTAGTAACCTTGTATTTTCCAAACTTTTTATGCATATACTATATACTCTTCTTTAAATATTCTAAAGTTTAAATATTCTAAAGATAGAATGGATATATCCTCAGATACTTAGTGGATAAATATGTATCATGATTTATACTATTCAATGATATGTATGGCGACCCATATCAATTAATTTGTAGAATAGATACTCATACAAATTCCTCGTGTGCCAGGAACCAGATTTGAACTGGTGACACGAGGATTTTCAGTCCTCTGCTCTACCAGCTGAGCTATCCCGACCATTGATGGCGCATCATCCTAATTTTCATTTTATGAGAGGCCTGGGTTCTATGTCAATTAAACGAAAGACCAAAGGGGGATTACAAAGCCTTATCTATACTATAGTGGAATTTCTTCGATCTTCAAAAAAAAAGACAAAAGACTTTGTAAGTTTCAGTATAGTATGAGTAATTAAATGAATTAATTATTCAAATTTAATATTAGATTAGGGTTCTTTTCTCAAAGATGTTCATTTGTACGTTTTTCCTATATATAGGACAAGCCTTGGGATAAGGAAAAAATTTCCGCTCAGATCCAATTAGAATGAACGAGAAATAGAACGAATTTTGAACCATTAAGGAACTGAGAGGATACGATAAAAAATTAGGGAATCAAACGGGACTTTTTGGGGATAGAGGGACTTGAACCCTCACGATTTTTAAAGTCGACGGATTTTCCTCTTACTATAAATTTCATTGTTGTCGATATTGACATGTAGAATGGGACTCTATCTTTATTCTCGTCCAATTAATAAATTCTTTCAGATTTTGATGGAATAAATTATTTGATCAATGAATATTCGATATCTTTTTTCAACTTCGAATTGATTCACAAAAATTCTTTGAATTCTCATAAAAATTCAAAGAATTACATATTCGGATTGTCCGTAATCATTTGGAGATACTATTTCAGTACGGATACGTTTATCCTTTATGGAATTTTGATGGAAGAATTCCGTTACTAATGCAACGCAGCCAACTCCATTTGTTAGAACAGCTTCCATTGAGTCTCTGCACCTATCCTATCTTTTTTATTTTCGCTTTCTGAACGCTTGTTTGTTTTGATAAAACCGGATTTGGCTCAGGATTGCCCATTTTTACTTCCAGGGTTTCTCTGAATTTGAAAGTTATCACTCGGTAGGTTTCCATACCAAGGCTCAGTCCAATTAAGTCCGTAGCGTCTACCAATTTCGCCATATCCCCTTTTGCTTTCAGTTATATTATGATGGGACTATTGAATTCATCAATTCAATATATAATATTGATTGATACATAGTATATATATACTATATATAGTATAGTAAATGCTATTACTCTATTCTAAATCTAAATATAGAATATCCTTACGCCTAATAGTATAATTCTACGTATATACAGTTTTTACATATATTTTCCCAATATATATTGGTTTTAGCGTGTAATTTTGAATGCTTGAAGGGTCGATTCTTTTGTTTTCATCTTATCTGGTATCTTTCCAACCGAAAAATAACTTAAAGGGAATTTAATTACTCTTATATTGAATAATTTACGAATCTAATGGATATAACTACTAATTCCTTTTTTTTAATAAAAAAAAAGAATTTTCAATGCAATTGTCATTTGAATTAAAAAAATCTTTAGTAGCTAATTAAACGATTGATTATTGATACTCATATATTTGATAAGATAAATAGCTGGAAATTCTATATTAATTTAGTAATTGTTATGTGAAGAGTTAATAGCTAAGATTCCAGTAGTTTACTAAATCCCTATGTGTGTAGAATTTATGTTAAGTGAGCCCGCTTAGCTCAGAGGTTAGAGCATCGCATTTGTAATGCGATGGTCATCGGTTCGACTCCGATAGCTGGCTTTTCTCCATTTGTTTTCTTTTTCTTTTTTCCAGGGTTGATAATGTAAAATCAAAGAAAAAGAAATTGAAAAAAGCTTCTTCTCCTTTTCCCAAAGGGCACTCTTCTATTATCTCATAAGAACTTCCAATTAAAAAAAATTGGAGGAGATTGATCTATGTAGACTAAATTGATCAAGAAAAGAACCCCTTACTTTATTTTTATATTCTTATTATTTAAATAGAATATTAGTTAAGATTTTTTAGTATTTACTCGTTTTAAATGAATTATCGTTTTATATTTAATATTAATACCATAATATTAATACCATAAAGTATATATATATAATTAAGCACGGGATAGTGATACAATTCATCTAATTATTCTTTCGAATTCTTTTTTGTAGTACAATATTTCAATAACTTTCCATTAATTTATTATTGAATTTCAAATTCAAATTCTATTTTCATTTTTTATAGTTTAGTTTAATTGCATTTAGGTTTATGCAACTTTATAAGGAGTCTTGATGTCGCGTTACAGAGGACCTCGTTTCAAAAAAATACGCCGTCTGGGAGCTTTACCGGGACTAACTACTAAAAATCCTAAAGCTGGAAACGATCTTAGAAACCAATTACGCCCCGGTAAAAAATCTCAATATCGTATTCGTTTAGAAGAAAAACAAAAATTGCGCTTTCATTATGGTCTTACAGAACAACAATTACTTAAATACGTTCATATCGCCGGAAAAGCAAAAGGGTCAACAGGTCAAGTTTTACTACAATTGCTTGAAATGCGGTTGGATAACATCCTTTTTCGATTAGGTATAGCTTCGACTATTCCTCAAGCCCGCCAATTGGTTAACCATAGACATATTTTAGTTAATGGTGGTAGAGTAGATATACCAAGTTATCGCTGTAAACCCCGCGATATTATTACAGTGAGAGATGAACAAAAATCTAAGGCTCTGGTTCAAAATTATTTTGATTCATCTTCCCATGAGGAATTGCCAAAACATTTGACTCTTCACCCATTCCAATATAAAGGATCAGTCAATGAAATACTAGATAGTAAATGGGTCCCTTTGAAAATAAATGAATTGCTAGTTGTAGAATATTATTCTCGTCAGACTTAAAACTAACTAAAATAAGAGGGATTCGGACAATTTTTCCCTTCCCTTACACCCCATATAAAGAGTCTCGAAGCAAGGGATTTTATCCGAGGATTTTTTTCCCATTCATATATCATAGATTGATAGGTATATTTTAATTCCTTGTCTATTCTTTCTAGTATTTTCCATATTACAGAAATTGGGATTAGGAATAGCGAAACCAGATCAAAGAAAGCCCTAACTGTTGGAAGAAAGGTGCCCGTGATTTGATTTGAGGTATTGCGTTCAATAACATTGGTGAATTAGGTGAAGGATATGGAAAGAGAGGGATTCGAACCCTCGGTAAACAAAAGCCTACATAGCAGTTCCAATGCTACGCCTTGAACCACTCGGCCATCTCTCCTACATAATGATAAAATTGAATAAATCGAGTGAATAGTGATTTATATTAGGTTGTTGGATAAATGCGTACACTCTATTTTAACTAATTTACGAAGATGGTATTTTGGTATTACTGATTTTATTTTCGAATTTTTTTATTTTTATACTGGATTCAATTACTTAATTGGAATAACTCCACCGATTGCTCATTTTTTTATCTTTAATGGCTACCTTTAGATCATCATTCTATTTAGTTTAGACTTAGTTTAGACCATTATTCTATTTTCATACATCATAGAGCGATTATTCGATTCTTTCTCCTCTTTGGATCATAATCATAATTTAATTAAAACTTCTTGAATTTTCCTACAGATTAGAATAAATTTGTTGATTCTTCAACTTTGAAGAAATTGGAATATTTTCGGATATTCTTAATACTACTATATTTACATTTGGGTGAAATCTAATCGTCTTCAAATAGTTATTAGTTTTTATTGATTCCTGCAAAAAAGAAACAATTTGAGTAGAAGTTTCATTTTTCTGTTTTTATGTTATTTCGTACTGTCAAATTTCACCGGTTGTGGGATTATTTTCTCACGAAGGTAATTAAAAGAAATTATAGAATGAATTTCTGTCTATGTCTAGATCTCGAATAAATGGAAATTTTATTGATAAGACCTTTTCGATTGTAGCCAATATCTTATTACGAATAATTCCGACAACTTCGGGCGAGAAAGAAGCATTCGCTTATTACAGAGATGGTGCGATTTGATTATTTTTTAGTTAGTTATTTTATACTTTTCTTTAATTTTTATTTAGTTATTTATATTTTTTAACGTTCTTAGAAGAAAGTTTCGTTATAATTCTATTATTCGGGATATAAAGAAAAAAATTATTTGAAAGAAATCTACGCTTGTTGAAGGTGAAGTTTGTAAATAAAACAAGCCCTTCTGTCGTGTATCCCTGATTAATGCAACCTCAAACCTTCAATTGTTGATTATAGAGTATTGAGCGAAAGGTTACACCTATGGTTGGGTAGGTCAAAGCTATTCCCCTAGTACCAATAGGGGGCAGAGAGGAAGAGGCGCTACTCCTCGGAATCAACAACAGGAAAACTTTGTTATAAATTATCCCTTCCCTTTTCCTTATCAGGATCGGGACTAACAAGAATGGTTGGGACAACAAGCACCCATCTCGTTCGTGTTTTGGATACCCGTATACCCATCGAAAACTGTTGAAGTGACTAATTTCTGAAAATTAAGCGGCGCTTAAGACAAATAAATTGATGGAGTTCCCCTTTTTTTATCTAGTATCAACATATTTGATGTTAAGGAAAGAGCTTTTACAAGAGGGTTGGTTAGAGATTTCTTGTAAAAACACCAGCCCTGCTCGTTTATAATGAGAATATTTCAATCTTTTTTATTCCATGTATTAGTCTCATTATGTACATAAAGGAGGAGCCGTATGAGATGAAAATCTCATGTACGGTTCTGAAACGGAGATTCTTTGAATCGAATGACGACCGTAACGGATGTTGGCTCAATCCGAAGG